TTCTGAAAATTATTACAACACACTACATGTTCCATTTTTCCATAGAAATGTGAACGTTCAAGAAAGGCTACAGAAGATGTTGATCGTAAATAACAGGATTGTTTACGAAGAAAAACCAATAAAAATTCACATTCAGATACATAAGAATTGTAGAGGAACCAAAATAGTCTTTTATTTTCTTTTGAAAAAACATAAATAGTTTGATTATTCTGAATAAAACTATTCAGATTATGATATTTATGTAAAAAGAATCGCAATAAATGTAAAGAAGGAACATCTTGAATCCAGTATTGAAGGATTTGAACCAAAATTTCCAAATGGATAGGATGGGGTATTAATAGATCTGACACATTATTTAAATGAGATAATTTATCCTCTAAAAAAGGAAATATTGAATGAATAGATCGTAAATTCTGAGATTTTGGTATTTCTTTTTCTTCGGGGGAAGATACTAATCGCAGCGAGAATGGAATTTCCACAATGACTGAAAAACCCTCTGATACTATTTGGGAATAAAAAAAATGAGAATAAAAATAATTGATGTGCCCACGGAGTCCATTTTGGTTAGAATCATTAACCGAATAAATCAAAAAATTCTGTTGATACATTCGAGTAATTAAACGTTTTATAAGTACTAAACTAGATTTATTGTCATAACCAATAAATTCTATGGGTTCATAAGAAATTGAACCTTTTAAACCATCATCATAAGCAAGTGTGTAAATAAACTCCTGCAAGAGAAGCGGATATAGGAAGTGTTGTTGCGGAGATCTAGCTTTTTTGAAATACCCTTGTAATTCTTCCATTTAAATTTTGACTTGAAACAGAGACATAGGACAAGAGGCATTTTTGGGGTTATAAAATAATACATAGTGCAATATGGTCCGAACAGGGTCTATAATTATGTAGATATAATACTTACAGTATATATAGTAAGAATAGTAAAAACCTATACCCCGGAGACCTAGAATCCAATCAACAGGATCTCTTTCCTCTCCTTTTCTATACAATGGGTTTTTCCTTCGTTAAAATTACAAGAGAGTAAAAAATCCTTTATTTTTGCAACCCGATCGCTCTTTTGATTTTGGAAAAATTTTGATTCTCTTTACTTTTTACTTTATCAGTATACTGTTTCTTCTACACATCCGTTTCCAACCTATAAATAGAGAATAGTTAGGATTTATTTCATAAAATAAATAAAAAGAATCAATTATTCACTCGCAGAAAACCCTTTTTCTGCACTGGCACTAATCTATTTTTAACATCTAATTAGATCGGGTCATTATTCCAATTTAATAATATAAGCTCGTTGCTTTTTGTTTTACCAAAATTAGGCCTAAAAGACTCTATCCATTTATTCACTAGACCCAACTGTAAATATGAATTTCCTTTGTCTCCTTCCAAAAATAACATATATAAAATATATTACAGTTAAGTAAGGATAAATTAAAAGTTCTATTTTTATAAAAATTATTACGACATGCTGTTTTTTCCTTCATTACCTTTTAGGATCAGTCGTGGTCTTATATAGACTCTACCAATAGTCTGGACGAATTCGTTGCTTCATCCAAATGTGTAAAAGATCATAGTCGCACTTAAAAGCCGAGTACTCTACCGTTGAGTTAGCAACCCGAATTGCAGACACGATAAAAAAAAAAAATGGGATTAATTGCAATATTGCAATACAGGATTCCACAAAAATAAAAACATTGAACTAGCAACAAATCAAATTAAAGTAAAAATTTTTTAATCAATTATAAACACCAATCCACTAAATATAAGTAGAATTGGATTAAAAACACTTGATCCATTCCATTTTTTTTATACGTCTTGTATGACAGTTATGACAGTAAATTAAGTAAACACATCATTTAACTTTTGACTAAGGATAAAGCGAAGAAAAAAGCAATATGGGGCAGGAATAAACAAATCTATTTATTTATCTACGATCGAATTATATTTGTTCGGTACGCCATTGTCAATATGAATAGAATGCTGATAAAAAAATTCTTAATAAATCAAATTAAGGCCTTGTGTTGGATTGGCACAATATAAGTAAGAAAAGAAATTTTAATGCAAAAATAAATAAAGGCAGAGTATAGAAAAATATCGAGTTGATTCAATCAATAGAGGTACAATAACCTAAATTGACCCCGTCTTTGTCGGTAAATTCCAACAATAAAAAATAAATTATAATAAGTGAGCAAAAAAAGAACAAACAAATTCTGGAGAAATAATTACACAAAGATAGATGCTAGGACCCTCTCTTTTTATTAAAATTTTTTTGACTTTAATTTTAATTTTTTAATTAAATTAACAGTTAATCCAATATTCCTTCTTTAAATAATTCTGCCTTCCTTAAAATATCATGAACAGTTACTGTGGGTTGAGCGCCATTTTCAAGGAAATATAGAATAGCGGGAACATTTGAATAGGTTTGATTCTTTATCGGATCATAAAAACCTACCTTTCGAAGATCTCTTCCTTCTCTTCGGGATCGAACATCAATTGCAACGATTCGATAGATGGCTCATCGGGATAGATGTAGATAAACAATGCCCCCCCTAGAAACGTATAGGAGGTTTTATCCTCATACGGCTCGAGAAAAAATGATTCTAATTTCTGTATATAACGGCAACTATATACTATATAATTATATCAAATAATGAATAAATAATGAATTAGACTATGATTAAAGTAGTTTTTTCTTCCTCTTTCCTTAAAAATTTCCTTAAAAAAAGAGATCTCATTCGTACTCATAACTCAAGTTGGTTAATTCTGAGGAAATCCTTAGATATTTATTGAGCCGTCTCTAACCTCTTTTGTTTGTCTCGTCTCAAATCAATTTTTATTCCGCATTTTATTTTGATCCAATTGTTGAGACAATTGAAAATAGTGTTTTCTTGTTCCGGAATCCTTTATCCTTGTTTTGTGAAATCATTGGGTTTAGACATTACTTCGGCGATACTTACTCCTTTCAAAAAGATAGCAACATACCTTTTGCTTTTTTCATATTTCTTTCTATAGAAAGAAATATGAGAGATTGATTCCCTTGTGATACACTTTATGATCGAAATAGTTTTACGAATTCCGACAAATCTTACTTACTTTTTTTATTTTAAACTTGTTTGAATTTTAACCCTTTTCAATTTATATATGGAGGATATACTTACAAAGTTGGTTCAACTTATTGATTTTTAGTGTCACTAACCCTAGATTCTTCCCCCGGTAAATGAATTAATACTTTCTGCTCGAGCTTCATCATGTACTTTTTTTTAGATTAGAACCCAACACAAATTAGGTTCCTAGTAAAACAGAACAAACTATGTCGAGCCAAGAGCATCTTCATTCGTATAGAAAATGGCGGATGTAAAAATCCACAGTAAATCATGTCCTTCAAGTCGCACGTTGCTTTCTACCACATCGTTTCAAACGAAGTTTTACCATAACATTTCTCTAATTTAATTTCAAAACCGATATGGAATTGATTCAATATGAAATCATGAATAGTCATTGGATCAACTGATATGTATTAGGATATTTTTATATAATATGTATTATAATTTTCCCAATTCCAGAATAAAATATATTTTTAATCAAATAAAAATAAACTATTCCAATGACCCATGAAGGTTGGAAAGTTTATCGATAATATATAAATTTATCACACTTTTTCGAGTAACAAAGCAAAGATTTATATCATAAAAATTGAAGTTAAAAAATCATAATCATAGGAAGTCTGATCTTTTCGTATCTACCATAGAATTGACGTAAAGGTTCTTGGCTTGAACTTGAATCTGAAATAAAGCAAAATCCGTATAAAATGAAAAGCTTTATGCCTTACTTAGTATATTGCAAGTCAAATGTAGAATTAGGCTTAGGCTACACCATTTTTTTTTTTATTACTTTAGGTTTTGGGGAAGAGAATAGAGACCCTTCAAGGAACTAACTTTAATATGAACTTCATATTTATCTGAATAGTAGGAGTATCGCCTATAATATGAATGATGAATAATTAACCCAAAAATTCTTGATTCTTGAATTAAAAAATAAAGATCTTTATTTCCAACTGTATTTGACACTTGATTCTGAGGGTCTGGGACGGAAGGATTCGAACCTCCGAGTAACGGGACCAAAACCCGTTGCCTTACCGCTTGGCCACGCCCCATTTATATTTCTATTCAACATTAATAAATACTAATATAATATTAATATTGGTTATTCGTCAATTCTAGTATGTAATATATTGTTGCTAGGCTTCTATACATGGAGAAATAGAATAAAAAATTAATTGATCATTACATGGAATTCAATTAAGATATTGTATGAAAGTAAAATTCTTTGTATTCTCGTTTGAGAATTGAAAGAGGGTTTTTGATTTGGGAGAGCTCAAAAAAAGAAGGATTTTTTGGCCTGCCTTTTTCATTTTTACCTTATATTATAAAAATGACCCAATCAAAATCAAATTATCTAATCTACAAGAACGAAATTTTTGTTATGCTTAATATCTTTAGTTTAATCTGTATCTGTCTTAATTCTATCCCTTATTTGAGTTCGAGTAGTTTTTTCTTCGTCAAATTGCCCGAGGCTTATGCTTTTTTCAATCCACTCATAGACATTATGCCTATTATACCTCTATTCTTTTTTCTCTTAGCCTTTGTTTGGCAAGCTGCTGTAAGTTTTCGATGAAATTTTTAATATTCTCCGAAATTCATGATTTTTTGAAAAAAAAAAACACTTTCTTTTTCAGTTTGAGATAGGTCATATGTCAAAATAGCATATGTGGTACAAAAAAAATAGGTAATCTATTCCCCTAAAAAAAAAAAAAATGATCTTATCTTGGAGATTTTGTAATGCTTACTCTCAAACTCTTCGTTTATACAGTAGTGATATTCTTTGTTTCTCTCTTCATCTTCGGATTCTTATCTAATGATCCAGGACGCAATCCTGGACGTGAAGAATAAACATAACATAAGATATTTTTAGCTCTTCCTTGCTTT